GTTAATGTAGCTTAACCAACCAAAGCAAGGCACTGAAAATGCCTACATGAGTACTAGTACTCCATAAACACATAGGCTTGGTCCTGGCCTTTCTGTTGGTTCTAGGTAAAACTACACGTGCAAGTATCTGCACCCAGTGAGAATGCCCTCTAAATCACACCTGATTAAAAGGAGCGGGCATCAAGCACACTACAAAGTAGCTCATGACGCCTTGCTTAACCACGCCCCCACGGGAAACAGCAGTGATAAAAATTAAGCCATGAACGAAAGTTCGACTAAGTTATACCTACTCCTTAGGGTTGGTAAATTTCGTGCCAGCCACCGCGGTCACACGATTAACCCAAATTAACAGAAACACGGCGTAAAGCGTGTTTAAGAATACAAAAAAAATAAAGTTAAATTCTAGCTAAGCTGTAAAAAGCCATAGCTAAAATAAAAATAGACTACGAAAGTGACTTTACAAATTCTGAATACACGATAGCTAAGACCCAAACTGGGATTAGATACCCCACTATGCTTAGCCCTAAACCTAAACAATCAACACAACAACATTATTCGCCAGAGTACTACTAGCAACAGCTTAAAACTCAAAGGACTTGGCGGTGCTTCATACCCCTCTAGAGGAGCCTGTCCTATAATCGATAAACCCCGATAGACCTCACCAGCTCTTGCCAATTCAGCCTATATACCGCCATCCTCAGCAAACCCTAAAAAGGAACTGCAGTAAGCACAAACATTAGACATAAAAACGTTAGGTCAAGGTGTAGCCTATGAGCTGGGAAGAGATGGGCTACATTTTCTTCTCAAAGAACATTTAAAACTACATACGGAAGTTCTCATGAAATAGAGAGCGGAAGGTGGATTTAGTAGTAAATCAAGAACAAAGAGCTTGGTTGAATTAGGCCATGAAGCACGCACACACCGCCCGTCACCCTCCTCAAATATGAAGGTAATACCCAAACCTATTACCACACACCCACAATATGAGAGGAGATAAGTCGTAACAAGGTAAGCGTACTGGAAAGTGCGCTTGGATACATCAAAGTGTAGCTTAAACCAAAAGCACCTGGCTTACACCCAGGAGACTTCACGTACAATGAACGCTTTGAACAAGTACTAGCCCAACCACGACCCAACTCAACTTACATAACTAACTAAATCAAAACATTTACCTCCGTGAAAGTATAGGAGATAGAAAGCTCACTTGGCGCTATAGAGAAAGTACCGCAAGGGAATGATGAAAGACAACTAAAAGTATAAAATAGCAAAGCTTACCCCTTTTACCTTTTGCATAATGATTTAACTAGAACAAATTAGCAAAGAGACCTTAAGTTAATTACCCCGAAACCAGACGAGCTACCTACAAACAGCTTAACAGAGCAAACCCGTCTATGTGGCAAAATAGTGGGAAGATTTGTAGTTAGAGGTGAAAAGCCTATCGAGCCTGGTGATAGCTGGTTGTCCAGAACAGAATTTTAGTTCAAATTTAAACTCTACCTGAGAAAATCAACAATTCCAATGTAAGTTTAAAAATTAGTCTAGAGGGGTACAGCTCACTAGACACAGGATACAACCTTTATTAGAGAGTAAGCCACAATCAACATCATAGTTGGCCTAAAAGCAGCCACCAATTAAGAAAGCGTTAAAGCTCAACAAATCCACAACCTTAATTCCTAAAATAACAAGCCAACTCCTAATGAACACAACTGGACCATTCTATTATCAAATAGAAGCAATACTGTTAATATGAGTAACAAGAACTAGTTCTCCCAGCACGAGTTTATATCAGAACGGATGCCCCACTGATAGTTAACAACAAACACACGCACAGCCCAAAGCCAAGGCCGGACCACGAAATAAGTTGTTAGCCCAACACAGGAGTGCAACAGGGAAAGATTAAAAGAAGTAAAAGGAACTCGGCAAACACAAACCCCGCCTGTTTACCAAAAACATCACCTCTAGCATTCTAAGTATTAGAGGCACTGCCTGCCCAGTGACATCTGTTCAACGGCCGCGGTATCCTGACCGTGCAAAGGTAGCATAATCACTTGTTCCCTAAATAGGGACTTGTATGAATGGCCACACGAGGGTTTTACTGTCTCTTACTTCCAATCAGTGAAATTGACCTTCCCGTGAAGAGGCGGGAATAATTAAACAAGACGAGAAGACCCTATGGAGCTTTAATTAACTGACCCAATAAAGATACATTATCTCCCACCCGGGACCCAACTCCCCTTTATATGAGTCAACAATTTAGGTTGGGGTGACCTCGGAGCACAAAAAAACCTCCGAGTGATTTAAGTCTAGACTAACCAGTCAAAACGCAACATCACTTATTGATCCAAAATTTGATCAACGGAACAAGTTACCCTAGGGATAACAGCGCAATCCTATTTAAGAGTTCATATCGACAATTAGGGTTTACGACCTCGATGTTGGATCAGGACATCCCAATGGTGCAACAGCTATTAACGGTTCGTTTGTTCAACGATTAAAGTCCTACGTGATCTGAGTTCAGACCGGAGTAATCCAGGTCGGTTTCTATCTGTTCTAGGCTCCTCCCAGTACGAAAGGACAAGAGAAGCAAGGCCTACTTCACCGAAGCGCCTTCAAGTTAATAGATGATTTAATCTTAATCTAGTAAGCACAAACAACCCTGCCCAAGAAACAGGGCCCGTTAGAGTGGCAGAGCCCGGTAATTGCATAAAACTTAAACTTTTATAGCCAGAGGTTCAACTCCTCTCTCTAACAACATGTTCATAATCAACCTCCTACTACTAATCGTCCCCATCCTTCTGGCCGTAGCATTCCTAACCCTTATTGAACGAAAAGTACTAGGCTACATACAACTCCGCAAAGGACCAAACGTTGTAGGCCCCTACGGGCTCCTCCAACCAATCGCCGATGCCGTCAAACTATTCACTAAAGAACCACTACGCCCCCTAACATCATCAATCTCCATATTTATCATCGCACCAGTCCTGGCCCTCACTCTGGCCCTAACAATATGAACCCCCCTACCCATACCACACCCATTAATCAACCTAAACCTAGGAGTCTTATTTATACTAGCCATATCAAGCCTAGCTGTATACTCCATTCTATGATCGGGCTGAGCCTCAAATTCCAAATATGCCCTGATCGGAGCTCTACGAGCGGTAGCACAAACCATTTCCTATGAAGTAACTCTTGCAATCATCTTACTGTCCGTACTACTACTAAGCGGGTCCTTTTCACTATCAACCCTAATCACCACGCAAGAACATACATGACTTATCTTCTCATCATGACCACTAGCCATAATATGATTCATCTCTACCCTAGCAGAAACCAACCGAGCCCCCTTCGACCTAACTGAAGGGGAATCCGAACTTGTCTCTGGGTTTAATGTAGAATATGCCGGAGGCCCATTCGCCCTCTTCTTCCTAGCGGAATATGCCAACATTATCATAATAAACATCTTCACAGCCACCCTCTTCCTAGGAGCATTCCACAACCCACTTATGCCAGAGCTCTATACCGTCAACTTTGTACTCAAATCCCTACTCCTCACCGTCTCCTTTCTATGAGTACGGGCATCATATCCACGCTTTCGATACGACCAGCTAATACACCTGCTGTGAAAAAACTTCCTACCTCTAACCCTGGCCCTATGCATATGACATGTAGCAATACCCGTAATTATAGCCGGTATCCCCCCACAAACATAAGAAATATGTCTGACAAAAGAGTTACTTTGATAGAGTAAATTATAGAGGTTCAAGCCCTCTTATTTCTAGAATTACAGGAATTGAACCTGCTCCTAAGACTTCAAAAATCTCCGTGCTACCAAAATACACCACATTCTACAGTAAGGTCAGCTAAGTAAGCTATCGGGCCCATACCCCGAAAATGTTGGTTCACATCCTTCCCGTACTAATAAACCCCCTCATCTTTGCCACGATCTCATTCACCATTATTCTAGGAACCCTTATCGTAATAACAAGCTCACATTGACTGCTTGTCTGAATTGGTTTCGAAATAAACATACTAGCTATCATCCCCATGATAATAAAACGATCCAACCCTCGTTCCACAGAAGCCTCCACCAAGTATTTCCTTACACAAGCGACCGCATCTATATTACTCATACTAGCTATTATCATTAACCTTCTCCACTCAGGCCAATGGACTGTCACAAACATCTTGAGCCCAACAGCCTCAACCATTATAACCCTAGCTCTCACTATAAAACTAGGTCTATCACCATTTCACTTCTGGGTACCCGAAGTAACACAGGGCATTCCTCTATCATCGGGCCTTATTCTCCTTACATGACAAAAACTAGCCCCTCTCTCGGTCCTCTATCAAATCTCACACTCGATCAACCTAGATATTTTACTCACCATATCCATCCTATCTATCTTTATCGGGGGCTGAGGAGGCCTAAACCAAACCCAACTACGGAAGATCCTAGCATACTCCTCAATCGCCCACATAGGCTGAATAACGGCCATCATAACTTACAACCCAACTATGGCACTTCTCAACCTAATTCTTTACATCCTAATAACAACCACAACCTTTATACTATTTTTAGTCAACTCATCAACTACCACACTATCCCTGTCACACCTATGAAACAAAATACCCCTCCTAACAGCGTCCATCCTGGCAATGATACTCTCACTAGGAGGCCTACCTCCACTAACAGGATTCTTGCCTAAGTGAATGATTATTCAAGAACTAACAAAAAACGACAGCATCATCCTCCCAACCCTAATGGCCATCACCGCCCTACTCAACCTGTACTTCTACATACGACTAACGTACACCACATCCCTGACAATATTCCCATCTACCAATAACATGAAAATCAAGTGACAGTTTGAAAACACAAAATGAATAACCTACTTATCTCCAATAATTATCCTATCCACCCTGACTCTCCCCTTGGCCCCAATGCTATCAACACTAAACTAGGAATTTAGGTTAACATAGACCAAGAGCCTTCAAAGCTCTAAGCAAATGAGCATACATTTAATTCCTGCCAATAAGGACTGCAAGACTCTATCTTACATCAACTGAATGCAAATCAATCACTTTAATTAAGCTAAGCCCTTCTAGATTGGTGGGCTTCCAACCCACGAAATTTTAGTTAACAGCTAAATACCCTAATCAACTGGCTTCAATCTACTTCTCCCGCCGCGTAGGAAAAAAAGGCGGGAGAAGCCCCGGCAGGGTTGAAGCTGCTTCTTTGAATTTGCAATTCAACGTGTGTATACACCACGGGGCTTGGTAAAAAGGGGACTCAAACCCCTGTGCTTAGATTTACAGTCTAATGCCTACTCGGCCATTTTACCTATGTTCATTAACCGCTGACTCTTCTCAACAAATCACAAAGATATCGGCACCCTCTACTTACTATTTGGTGCCTGAGCAGGAATGGTAGGCACCGCCCTAAGCCTGCTAATTCGAGCCGAATTAGGCCAACCCGGCGCCCTTCTGGGGGATGATCAAATCTACAACGTAATTGTCACCGCCCACGCGTTCGTAATAATCTTCTTTATAGTAATACCAATCATAATCGGAGGCTTTGGTAACTGACTGGTCCCCCTAATAATTGGCGCACCAGACATAGCATTCCCACGTATAAACAACATAAGCTTCTGACTCCTGCCCCCCTCCTTCCTACTTCTACTGGCTTCTTCTATGGTTGAGGCTGGTGCCGGGACCGGTTGAACCGTTTACCCTCCTCTAGCAGGAAACCTCGCCCACGCAGGGGCTTCTGTGGACCTGGCTATCTTCTCCCTTCACCTAGCAGGAGTATCCTCTATTCTAGGAGCAATCAATTTTATTACTACAATTATTAACATAAAACCTCCCGCTCTCTCCCAATACCAAACACCATTGTTTGTGTGATCCGTCCTAATTACAGCTGTGCTTCTTCTCCTATCCCTTCCTGTCCTAGCTGCCGGAATCACTATACTACTAACTGACCGTAATCTAAACACTACTTTCTTCGACCCTGCGGGGGGAGGAGACCCCATCCTGTATCAGCATCTATTCTGATTCTTCGGTCACCCTGAAGTGTACATCCTCATCCTGCCTGGATTTGGAATTATTTCCCACATTGTTACCTATTATTCAGGCAAAAAAGAGCCCTTCGGGTATATGGGCATGGTTTGAGCCATGATGTCAATCGGCTTCCTTGGCTTCATCGTATGAGCCCACCACATATTCACAGTGGGCCTGGATGTCGACACACGGGCCTACTTCACCTCAGCCACTATAATCATCGCCATTCCTACCGGAGTAAAAGTCTTTAGTTGACTAGCAACTCTACACGGAGGAAATATTAAATGATCGCCTGCTATACTGTGAGCCCTTGGCTTTATTTTCCTGTTTACTGTAGGAGGCCTGACCGGGATTGTACTAGCCAACTCGTCACTAGACATCGTACTTCATGACACATACTACGTCGTAGCCCACTTCCACTACGTCCTGTCCATAGGAGCTGTATTCGCCATTATAGGCGGCTTCGTCCACTGATTCCCACTATTCACGGGCTACACACTAGACTCGACTTGAGCAAAAATCCATTTCCTCATCATATTCGTAGGAGTCAATATGACTTTCTTCCCCCAACACTTTTTAGGCCTGTCTGGAATACCTCGTCGATACTCCGACTACCCAGACGCCTATACAACATGAAACACGGTGTCCTCCATAGGATCATTCATCTCTCTCACAGCAGTAATCCTAATGGTGTTTATAGTCTGAGAAGCCTTCGCATCAAAACGAGAAGTATCAACAGTCGAACTAACGACAACTAACCTCGAATGAATGCATGGGTGTCCTCCACCTTACCACACGTTCGAAGAGCCCGCCTACGTAAATCCGAAATAAGAAAGGAAGGAATCGAACCCCCTTATATTGGTTTCAAGCCAACATCATATCCATTATGTCTTTCTCCACCAGAGAGATATTAGTAAAATTTACATAACTTTGTCAAAGTTAAATTATAGGTGAAACCCCTTTATATCTCCATGGCGTACCCCTTTCAATTAGGTTTCCAAGATGCCACATCACCTATTATAGAAGAACTACTACACTTCCACGATCACACCCTAATAATTGTTTTCCTAATTAGCTCCCTAGTGCTTTACATCATCTCACTCATACTAACAACCAGCCTGACCCACACCAGCACGATGGACGCGCAAGAAGTAGAAACAATCTGAACAATCCTCCCGGCCATCATCCTCATTATAATTGCCCTCCCATCTCTGCGAATTCTATATATAATAGACGAAATCAATAACCCATCCCTAACCGTCAAAACCATAGGACACCAATGATACTGAAGCTACGAGTATACAGACTACGAAGACTTGAGCTTTGACTCATATATGATCCCTACATCTGATCTAAAACCAGGCGAACTCCGCCTACTAGAAGTAGACAATCGGGTCGTTCTACCCATAGAAATAACTATTCGCATGCTAATCTCATCTGAAGACGTCCTACACTCATGAGCCGTACCTTCCCTAGGCCTAAAAACAGATGCTATCCCAGGACGCCTAAACCAAACAACCCTCCTATCCACCCGGCCCGGCCTCTACTATGGTCAATGCTCAGAAATTTGTGGATCAAACCACAGCTTCATGCCAATCGTCCTTGAACTAGTTCCACTCAAACACTTTGAAAAATGGTCATCATCAATAGTATAGAGTCATTGAGAAGCTAAATAGCGTTAACCTTTTAAGTTAAAGACTGAGGACTAAGCCCCTCCTTAATGAAATGCCACAACTAGACACATCCACATGACTCATCACCATCCTCTCCATAATTCTTACCCTGTTCATCCTGATGCAATTAAAAGTCTCAAAGCACTCTTTCCACTCCAACCCAGAACCCCTAGAAGTCAAGTCATCGAAACACGCCACCCCTTGAGAAACTAAATGAACGAAAATCTATTCGCCTCTTTCATTACCCCAACGATAATGGGTCTTCCCATTGTTATTCTAATCATTATATTCCCCACGATCCTTTTTCCCTCAACAAATCGACTGATTAGCAACCGCCTCGTCGCCATCCAACAATGGCTAATTCACATGACATCAAAACAGATAATAGCCATCCACAACCCCAAAGGCCAAACTTGAACACTAATACTTATGTCCCTAATCCTATTTATTGGCTCAACAAACCTATTAGGACTTCTCCCCCACTCCTTCACACCCACTACACAACTGTCCATAAACCTAGGCATGGCTATCCCCCTGTGAGCCGGGACCGTAATCCTAGGCTTTCGCCACAAGACAAAGGCCTCCCTAGCCCACTTCCTACCACAGGGAACCCCTCTACCCCTAATCCCTATACTAGTAATCATCGAAACAATTAGCCTATTTATTCAACCCATAGCCCTTGCTGTACGGCTAACAGCCAATATTACTGCCGGACACCTCCTGATTCACCTAATTGGTGGCGCTACACTAGCCCTACTAAGTATTAGTACAGCCACCGCCTTCATCACATTCATTATCCTCGTTCTACTGACAATCCTAGAATTCGCCGTTGCCCTAATCCAGGCCTACGTGTTTACACTACTAGTTAGCCTCTACCTACATGACAACACCTAATGACCCACCAAACCCACGCATATCATATAGTTAACCCAAGCCCTTGGCCACTGACAGGAGCCTTATCCGCCCTCCTCCTAACATCCGGCCTAGTAATATGATTTCACTTTAACTCAACATTACTACTCACCCTAGGCTTACTAGCCAACCTACTGACCATATATCAATGATGACGGGATATCATTCGAGAAAGCACCTTTCAAGGACACCATACCCCAATCGTACAGAAAGGCCTACGATACGGAATAATTCTGTTTATCGTATCAGAAGTCTTCTTCTTCTCAGGGTTCTTCTGAGCTTTTTACCACTCAAGCCTAGCCCCTACCCCTGAACTAGGGGGGTGCTGACCACCCACAGGCATCCACCCTCTTAACCCCCTGGAAGTCCCCCTTCTCAACACATCAGTCCTACTGGCCTCAGGAGTATCTATTACCTGAGCCCACCACAGCCTAATGGAAGGAAATCGCAACCACATGCTTCAAGCCTTGTTCATTACCATTTTTCTCGGGCTCTACTTCACCCTACTGCAAGCCTCTGAGTATCACGAAACCTCCTTCACGATCGCAGATGGCGTATATGGCTCAACATTCTTTATAGCCACCGGATTCCACGGCCTACACGTTATTATTGGCTCAACTTTCCTTATTGTATGCTTTCTACGTCAACTAAAATTCCACTTCACATCTAAACACCACTTCGGATTTGAAGCCGCTGCCTGGTACTGACATTTCGTAGACGTCGTATGACTATTCCTATATGTATCTATCTATTGATGAGGATCCTATTCTTTTAGTATCAAACAGTACAGTTGACTTCCAATCAACCAGTTTCGGTAAACCCCGAAAAAGAATAATAAACTTCATATTAACCCTTCTAACAAACACTCTCCTAGCCCTACTACTTGTAACTATCGCATTTTGACTCCCACAGACCAACGTATACTCAGAAAAATCAAGCCCTTATGAATGCGGATTTGACCCTATAGGATCTGCCCGCCTACCTTTCTCCATAAAATTTTTTCTAGTGGCTATCACATTCCTGCTGTTCGACCTAGAAATTGCACTCCTATTACCCCTACCATGAGCATCCCAAGCCAACAACCTAGAAACCATGCTTGCCACGGCTCTGTTCCTGATTTCCCTACTAGCCATCAGCCTAGCCTACGAATGATCCCAAAAAGGACTAGAGTGAACCGAATAATGATAATTAGTTTAAGTAAAACAAATGATTTCGACTCATTAAATTATGAATACACTCATAATTATCAAGTGGCCTTAATCTACACTAATACCCTACTAGCCTTCACAATCTCCCTTCTGGGTCTACTGCTATACCGATCCCATTTAATATCCTCACTCTTATGCCTAGAAGGCATAATGCTATCCATGTTTGTTATAGTAGCGGTAATAATCCTAAATACACACCTCACTACTTCGAGCATGATGCCAATTATTCTTCTAGTCTTCGCAGCCTGCGAAGCCGCCCTGGGCCTGTCCCTACTTGTCATGGTATCCAACACCTATGGCATTGACCACGTACAAAACCTAAACCTACTACAATGCTAAAAATCATTCTCCCTACAACCATACTAATCCCCCTAGTGTGATTATCAAAACACACCATAATCTGAATCAACCCCACAGTGTATAGCCTTATAATCAGCCTGCTAAGCTTACCAATACTGAACCAGTTCACCGACAACAGCCTAAACTCCTCTCTAGTGTTCTTCTCCGACTCCCTCTCAACACCCCTACTCATATTGACCACCTGACTCCTGCCGCTTATACTAATCGCCAGCCAACATCACCTGGCCAACGAATCGCTAAACCAAAAGAAACTATTCATAACAATACTGATTATTCTGCAAATTTTCCTAATCATAACATTCACCGCTACAGAACTAATTCTATTCTACATTCTTTTCGAAGCCACACTCCTACCCACCCTAATCATCATTACTCGATGAGGTAATCAAACAGAACGACTAAACGCTGGACTTTATTTCCTATTCTACACACTAGCAGGGTCCCTTCCCCTTCTAGTAGCACTAATCTATATCCAAAACATCACGGGAACCCTAAATTTTCTACTCTCAACATACTGACTCCAACCACTATCCCCCTCCTGAAGCAATGCCTTCCTGTGACTAGCATGCATGATAGCATTTATAGTAAAAATACCACTATATGGCCTTCACCTCTGACTACCAAAAGCACACGTAGAAGCACCAATCGCCGGATCTATGGTCCTAGCCGCCATCCTCCTAAAACTAGGAGGCTACGGCATGCTACGAATCACAATACTGCTAAACCCCATTACAGACTTCATAGCGTACCCATTCCTAATCCTATCCCTATGAGGAATAATCATAACCAGCTCCATCTGCCTACGCCAAACAGACCTAAAGTCACTCATTGCGTACTCCTCCGTCAGCCATATAGCACTAGTAATCGTAGCCATCCTCATCCAAACACCGTGAAGCTATATAGGAGCAACAGCCCTAATAATCGCACACGGCCTAACATCCTCAATACTATTCTGCCTAGCAAACTCGAACTACGAACGTATTCACAGCCGTACCATAATCCTAGCCCGTGGCCTGCAAACTATTCTACCCCTGATAGCGGCCTGATGACTACTGGCCAGTCTCACCAACCTAGCCCTCCCACCAACAATTAACCTGATCGGAGAACTGTTTGTAGTAATATCGACATTCTCATGATCCTCTATATCAATTATCCTCATAGGGACCAACATTGTTATCACAGCCCTATACTCCCTATATATACTTATTACAACCCAACGAGGCAAACACACATATCATATCAATAACCTCACACCCTCTTTCACACGAGAAAACACCCTTATAACCATGCATCTCATACCCTTGCTCCTCCTATCCATTAACCCCAAGATTATTCTAGGGACCCTATACTGTAAATATAGTTTAACCAAAACATTAGATTGTGAATCTAATAATAGAATATGAAAATTCTTATTTACCAAGAAAGTATGCAAGAACTGCTAACTCATGCCCCCGTGCCTAACAGTACGGCTTTCTTGCACTTTTAAAGGATGGTAGTTATCCGTTGGCCTTAGGAGCCAAAAAATTGGTGCAACTCCAAATAAAAGTAATAAACCTATTCACCCCCCTAATCTTGATCTCCCTACTAATCTTGACTACCCCAATCATCACGGCCACCCTCAATCTCCACAAAACCAACACATACCCACACTATGTGAAAACAACCATCGTCTGAGCATTTACAATTAGCCTCATTCCAACAATAATATTTATCCAATCGGGACAAGAAGTAATCCTAATAAACTGACACTGAGTATCCATCCAAACCCTAAAAATCTCAATAAGCTTCAAACTAGACTACTTCTCCATAATCTTCATGCCTGTAGCACTATTTGTTACATGATCAATCATGGAATTCTCCCTATGATATATGCACTCAGACCCCTATATTGACCGATTTTTCAAATATCTCCTCATATTCCTCATCACAATACTCATCCTAGTAACCGCTAATAATCTCTTCCAACTCTTCATCGGTTGAGAAGGCGTAGGCATTATATCTTTCCTACTCATCGGGTGATGGTACGGACGGGCAGATGCCAATACCGCAGCCCTACAAGCCATCCTATATAACCGGATCGGAGATGTTGGCTTCCTAATAGCTATAGCCTGGTTCCTCTTCAACACTAACACATGGGACCTCCAACAGATTTTCTCACTCGACCTAAACAACACTGACCTCCCCCTAGCCGGTCTCGTCCTTGCCGCAACAGGAAAATCAGCCCAATTCGGCCTCCACCCATGACTACCATCAGCCATAGAAGGCCCAACCCCCGTATCAGCCCTACTCCACTCCAGCACAATGGTTGTAGCAGGGGTATTTCTACTCATCCGATTTTACCCCCTAATCGAAAACAACAAAACCATTCAGTCCGTAGTACTGTGCCTAGGGGCCATTACTACCCTGTTTACAGCGATCTGCGCCCTAACCCAAAACGACATCAAGAAGATCGTAGCCTTCTCTACCTCCAGCCAACTGGGCCTTATGATAGTAACAATTGGCATTAACCAGCCCCACCTGGCGTTCCTTCACATTTGCACCCACGCTTTCTTCAAAGCTATACTATTTCTATGCTCCGGATCAATCATCCACAGCCTAGGAGATGAACAGGACATTCGAAAAATAGGTGGCCTATACAACACCCTCCCCTTCACTACTACAGCCCTAACCGTAGGAAGCCTAGCACTCACAGGAATGCCTTTCCTAACAGGATTCTATTCCAAAGACCTAATCATCGAATCAGCCAACACGTCATATACCAACGCCTGAGCCCTCCTAATCACCCTAGTTGCCACCTCCCTAACAGCTGTGTACAGCACCCGAATCATCTTCTTCGCACTCCTAGGCCAACCCCGGTTCCCCACACTTATCCTAATCAACGAAAACAACCCTTATCTGATAAACTCTATTAAACGCCTCCTGATCGGAAGCATTTTCGCCGGCTTCTTCATCGCCAACACTATCCCTGCTATAACTGTGCCTCAAATAACCATACCCTGATATCTGAAGATAACCGCCCTAGCTGTAACAATCCTAGGCTTCACTATCGCCGTAGACCTGAGCCTAGCAACACAAAACCTAAAATTCAAACACCCCTCAACCCTATTCAAATTCTCCAACCTGCTCGGGTATTTCCCAACCGTAATACACCGCCTCATGCCCCTAATAAATCTGACCCTCAGCCAAAAAACAGCCTCTCTACTGCTAGACCTGACCTGAATAGAAAATGCTCTACCCAAATCAATCTCCCTACTCCAAATGAAAACCTCCGCTCTAGTATCAAGCCAAAAAGGTCAAATTAAACTATATTTCCTCTCTTTCCTCCTAACACTAACCCTAAGCCTAATTATACTTAGCCTCCACGAGTAACCTCTAAAACTACAATAACCCCAATAAGCAAAGATCACCCAGTAACAACCACCAACCACACCCCATAACTATACAAAGCAGCCACACCCATCACCTCCTTACTAAACACCCCAGAATCCTCAACACTATAAATAACCCAATCCCCCACGCTGTTCAACTCAAATAGACCTTTAAGCTCCTCGCTATTAAGAACACATAAAACAAACACAGCCTCAACAATCAAACCAGAAATAAAAGCCCCTATTACAACTTTGTTAGAGACCCACACTTCAGGGTACTGTTCCGTAGCCATAGCTGTAGTATAACCAAAAACTACCAACATCCCCCCTAAATAAATCAAGAATACCATCAACCCTAAAAAAGACCCACCAAAACTCATCACAATGCCACACCCAACCCCACCACTAACAATTAACCCAACCCCTCCGTAGATGGGCGACGGTTTAGAAGAAAACCCAACAAAACTAATAACAAAAATAGTACTTAAAATGAATACAATATATGTCATCATTATTCTCACATGGAATCTAACCACGACTAGTGACATGAAAAATCACCGTTGTATTTCAACTATAAGAACACTAATGACCAACATTCGCAAATCCCACCCACTATTCAAAATTATCAACGACTCGTTCGTCGACCTACCAGCCCCATCAAGTATTTCCTCCTGATGAAACTTCGGATCTCTCCTAGGAGTCTGCCTAGCTGTACAAATCCTCACAGGCCTTTTCCTAGCCATACACTATACATCAGACACCGCCACAGCCTTCTACTCCGTAACCCACATCTGCCGAGACGTCAATTACGGCTGAGTTCTACGCTACCTCCACGCTAACGGAGCTTCCATATTCTTCATTTGCCTGTTCTTACACGTAGGACGAGGGATTTACTACGGCTCCTACACATTTTCAGAAACATGAAATGTTGGAATTATTCTCCTGTTTGCTGTTATAGCCACAGCATTCATAGGCTATGTACTCCCATGAGGCCAGATATCTTTCTGAGGGGCAACAGTCATCACAAACCTCCTCTCGGCCATCCCCTATGTCGGAACAACCCTAGTTGAATGGGTCTGAGGGGGATTCTCAGTTGACAAAGCCACACTCACCCGATTCTTCGCTCTACACTTCCTATTACCCTTTATCATCTCAGCCATGGTTATAGTCCACTTACTCTTCCTCCACGAAACAGGCTCAAACAACCCAACTGGAATCCCATCAGACGCGGATATAATCCCATTCCACCCCTACTACACCATCAAAGACATCTTAGGCCTTGTACTAATACTAATGGCACTACTATCTCTAGTATTATTCGCCCCCGACCTACTAGGCGACCCAGACAACTACACCCCAGCCAACCCACTAAACACTCCACCCCACATTAAACCAGAGTGGTACTTTCTGTTTGCCTACGCAATCCTGCGTTCAATCCCAAATAAACTCGGCGGAGTAGTAGCCTTAGTACTATCTATTCTTGTCCTAGCTGTTATCCCACTACTCCACACATCAAAACAACGTAGTATAGCATTCCGACCCCTGAGCCAATGCCTATTCTGACTCCTAGTAGCAGACCTCCTAACACTAACCTGAATCGGAGGTCAACCTGTCGAACACCCATTTATCATCATTGGACAACTAGCCTCCATCTTGTACTTCCTAATCATCCTAGTCCTATTACCACTCGCAGGCATCGCAGAAAACCGTCTATTAAAATGAAGAGTCTCTGTAGTATATTAATTACCCTGGTCTTGTAAACCAGAAAAGGGGAACAACACTCCCCCATAGACTCAAGGAAGAAACTTCGAGTTCCACCATCAGCACCCAAAGCTGAAATTCTACTTAAACTATTCCTTGAACCTGTATATGAATGGAGTTAAACCTACCCTCTGTAACTCCTCAGTATCAACTCACCATGGCCCACCCCTATGTTATTCGTGCATAATATTAACTAGTACATAAATCATACAGTACATATCATGTATAATCGTGCATTAATCAATCACCCCATGCATATAAGCAAGTACAGTAAAACCATGATATTACATAACACATCCAATGAGACTTCCACATAGCTACACACAGCAACAGGAATATCCTTCACCAAAGACGAATGTATAACCTTACATCGTACATACAGTGATTAATCGTACATACCCCATTTAAGTCAAATCAAATCAAGACAACATGCATATCACCTCCAATGGGTTATTTCTTGTCTACCAACTCACGTGAAACCAGCAACCCTTGCGAGAAGGATCCCTCTTCTCGCCCCGGGCCCATAAACCGTGGGGGTTTCTAGGACTGGGGAGTAAACGACATCTGGTTCTTTCTTCAGGACCATCTCACCTAGAATCGCCCATTCTTTCCCCTTAAATAAGACATCTCGATGGGTTAGTGACTAATCAGCCCATGCCGACACATAACTGTGGTGTCATGCCTTTGGTATCTTTAATTTTTAGGGGTATGCTTGGACTCAGCTATGGCCGTCAGAGGCCTTAACACAGTCAAGCAAATTGTAGCTGAGCTTCAATTGAACCTATGCGTGGGCGCACATCAAAATCAAAGGGTAAATGAAATGAATGGTACAAAGACATGAAGACTAAACGGGCATGAAAGGTTCGGACAACAGACAGATGAAGATTCACGTTCCGCGGGGGTGAACCCTGAGGTCAAGGTGTTATTCAGTCAATGGTTACAGGACATGAGAGCGTACACGCAGCGTACACGCTACGTACACGCTACGTACACGCAGCGTACACGCTACGTACACGCTACGTACACGCTACGTACACGCTACGTACACGCTACGTACACGCAGCGTACACGCTACGTACACGCTACGTACACGCTACGTACACGCAGCGTACACGCAGCGTACACGCTACGTACACGCTACGTACACGCAACGCGCACCCACCCCCACCAAGTTGGTAGGCTTACCAAACCCCCCCCTCCCCCCGTTAAATCCCAGCATCACATGCAACTATTATTATCTTGCCAAACCCCAAAAACAAGAACAAGTGCACAACTGACACAACTAAGGCCGAACCCCTATTGATAGTCCGAAGGACATCAACAAGCTTCCAGACCCTAAAGATTTAACCTAGCTTATCCCACCATTTGATACAAACCTACTACTTTAATGATTCAATTTTCCTTAGACACCCATCCCCCTAGATCTGAAACCCATCCCTATCAATCCCAAATATAATTATAATATTCCATGTTAGCTTTAAACCAACCTCACCCCTACCAATCCCAAATATAATTATAATATTCCATGTTAATTTTCAACCAACCCT